ATATTATCAGGAGGTTCGTGCAGATCCGGTGTAGTTTCTTTTTCACTCCACAAGGATCAAGATCAACTGAACATCCATTCTCATTCTGTCGAACGAAGATATATTTCTAGCCTCTCAGTGAATAATGATCAAGTGAGACACCAATTAGTTAGGTCAGATTTTTCTGATAAAAAAGAAGATGGTATTTTGGATTATTCGGGATTTAATCGAATCATAGGTATTGGTCATTGTAATCTCATACATCCTGCAATTCTCCACAAGAATTCTGATTTATTGGCAAAAAGGCGAAGAAATCAATTTCTCATTCCGTTCCACTCCATTCAAGAACAAGAGAAAGAACTAATGCCCCATTCAGGTATCTCGATTGAAATACCCATAAAGGGTATTTTCCGTAAAAATAGTATTCTTGCTTATTTTGATGATCCTCGATACAGAAGAAAGAATTCAGGAATTACTAAATATGGGACTATAGGGGCGCATTCAATCGTCAAAAAAGAGGACTTGATTGAGTATCGAGGAGTCAAAAAAATTAAGCCAAAATTTCAAATGAAAATTGATCGCTTTTTTTTCATTCCCGAGGAAGTGCATATTTTACCCGAATCTTCTTACGTAATGGTACGGAATAATAGTATCATTGGAGTAGATACCCGGGTCGCTTTAAATAGAAGAAGCCAAGTGGGCGGATTAGTCCGAGTGGAGAAAAAAAAAAAAAGGATTGAACTAAAAATTTTTTCTGGGGATATCCATTTTCCTGGGGAAACGGATAAGATATCCCGACACAGTGGCATCTTGATACCGCCGGAAACGGGAAAAAAAGAACTTAAGGAATCCACCGGGGAATCAAAAAAATTGAAAAAATGGATCTATGTCCAACGGATCACACCTACCAAGAAAAAGCATTTTGTTTTGGTTCGACCCGTAGTCACATATGAAATAGCGAACGGTATCAATTTAGCAACACTCTTCCCCCAGGATCTGCTGCGGGAAAAGGATAATATGCACCTTCAAGCTGTCAATTATATCCTTTATGGAAAGGGCAAACCCTTTCGGGGTATTTCTGACACAAGTATTCAATTAGTTCGAACTTGTTTAGTCTTGAATTGGGACCAAGACAAAAAAAGTTCTTCCGTCGAAGAGGTCTGTGCTTCCTTTGTTGAAGTAAGTACAAACGGTATGATTCGGGATTTCCTAAGAATCGACTTAGTGCAATCCCATATTTCGTATATCAGAAAAAGGAATGCTCCGTCAAGTCCAGGATTGATCTCTGATAATGGTCCAGATCGCACCAATATAAATCCGTTTTACTCCATTTATTTCAAGGCAAGGGTTCAACAATCACTTAGCCAAAATCAAGGAACTATTCATACCTTGTTGAATAGAAATAAGGAATGCCAGTCTTTGATAATTTTGTCATCATCTAATTGTTTTCGAATGGGTCCATTCAACGATATCAAATATCATAATGTGATAAAGCAATCAATTCACATTCAAAAAGATCCTCTAATTCCAATTAGGAATTCGTTGGGACCCTTAGGAACAGTCCTTCAAATTGCGAATTTTTATTCATTTTACTATTTAATAACTTATAATCCGATTTCGGTAACTAACTATTTGAAACTTGATAATTTTAAACAGACTTTTCAAGTACGTAAATTTTATTTAATGGATGAAAACGAGAGAATTTATAATCCTGATCCAGACAGTAAGATTGTTTTGAATCCATTTAATTTGAATTGGTATTTTATCCATCATAATTATTGTGAGGAAATGTCCACAATAATGAGTCTTGGGCAGTTTATTTGTGAAAATATATGTATAGCCACAAATGGACCACACCTCAAATCAGGTCAAGTTTTAATTGTTCAAGCTGGCTCTGTAGTAATAAGATCAGCTAAGCCTTATTTGGCTACTCCAGGAGCTACTGTTCATGGGCATTATGGAGAAATCCTTTATGAAGGAGATACATTAATTACATTTATATATGAAAAATCAAGATCTGGTGATATAACGCAGGGTCTTCCAAAAGTAGAACAAGTGTTAGAAGTGCGTTCGATTGATTCAATATCGATGAACCTAGAAAAAAGAGTTGAGGGTTGGAACGCGCGTATAACAAGAATTCTTGGGATTCCTTGGGGATTCTTAATTGGTGCTGAGCTAACTATAGTGCAAAGTCGTATCTCTTTGGTTAATAAGATCCAAAAGGTTTATCGATCCCAGGGGGTCCAAATCCATAATAGACATATCGAAATTATTGTACGTCAAATAACATCAAAAGTGTTGGTTTCAGAAGACGGAATGTCTAATATTTTTTTACCCGGCGAACTTATTGGATTGTTACGAGCGGAGCGAACGGGGCGTGCTTTGGAAGAAGCGATCCGTTATCGAGCTATATTATTGGGAATAACGAGAGCATCTCTGAATACTCAAAGTTTTATATCTGAAGCAAGTTTTCAAGAAACCGCTCGGGTTTTAGCAAAAGCAGCTCTCCGGGGTCGTATCGACTGGTTGAAAGGCCTGAAAGAGAACGTTGTTCTGGGGGGGATGATACCCGTTGGTACCGGATTCAAAGCATTAGTGCACTGTTCACGGCAGCATAACAATATTCTTTTGGAAACAAAAAAAAAAGAATTTATTCGGGGGGGGGATGATAGATATTTTCTTACACCACAGAGAATTATTAGACTTTTGCATTTCAAAGACTTTACATGATACATCAGAACAATAATTTAGAGGATTTAATGAGTCCTAAGTAGCGGATTCTCTTAACTATTTTTGATCCTTTGATTTCTTAATAGTAAGAAAAGAAAGATAATAACGAATAGAAAGTAATGAATGGCCTGGATTGTGTATCAATGGCCAATCTCTGGTAGAAGAGAAGGTTCCATTGGAACAATTATTTATTTCACTCGTCTCTTTTTTTTATCAAAAAAAGATTTGATAAAAAAAATAAAAAAAAAAGAGGAAGTATGGGGAGAAATGGCAAGAAGATAGCGGAATATCAATTTTGAAGAGATGATGGAAGCAGGAATTCCTTTTGGTCATGGTACTAGGAAATGGAATCCTAGAATGTCACCTTATATCTCAGCAAAACATAAAGGTATTCATATTACAAATCTGACAAGAACTGCTCGTTTTTTATCAGAAGCTTGTTATAAAGCAGCGGATTTAGTAGCACGAGCTGCAATAAGAACCCGGTGTCATTATATGTCATTATATTATATTAAAAAATAAAAAAATTAAAAAAAAAAAGGGCTCGGTGGTATGTTAACGAATTGGTCCACTACAGAAACGAGACTTCATAAGTTCAGGGATTTGAGAGCGGAACAAAAGACGGGGAGACTCAACCGTCTTCCAAAAAGAGATGCAGCTATCCTGAAGAGACAATTATCACGCTTGCAAACGTATCCGGGCGGGATTCAATATATGACGGGGGTACCGGATATTGTAATCATCGTTGATCAGCAAGAAGAATATACGGCTCTTCGAGAATGTATCGCTTTTGGAATTCCAACAATTTGTTTAATCGATACAAATTGTGACCCCGATCTCGCAGATATTTCGATTCCAGCAAACGATAACGCTATAGCTTCAATCCGATTAATTCTTAATAAATTTGTATTTGCAATTTGTGAGGGTCGTTCTAGCTATATACGAAATCCTTGATTAATAATAAGATAAATCAATTTTTTTGGTAACTACATGGATTTTTGGAATCGGTTACTCTTCTTGAATCGCATAAAAGAAAAGAAATTCAAAAAAACTGTGGGTGATTAGCGGGTATTCAAAACGGATAATTCTAATTAAAGTATCCAAGTCGAAAGGGAGAGGGTTGAATCAAAATAATTCTTTTTAAAGTTCTATTTCTGTTAGAGGGCAATATGAATGTTATATCATGTTCCAGTAACACACTAAAAGGGTTATACGATATATCCGGTGTGGAAGTAGGCCAACATTTCTATTGGCAAATAGGAGGTTTACAAGTCCATGCCCAAGTACTTATTACTTCTTGGGTTGTAATTGCTATCTTATTAGGTTCAGCCCTTATAGCTGTTCGGAATCCACAAACTATTCCGACTGCCGGTCAAAATTTCTTCGAATATGTCCTTGAATTTATTCGAGACGTGAGCAAAACTCAGATTGGAGAAGAATATGGTCCATGGGTTCCCTTTATTGGAACTATGTTTCTATTTATTTTTGTTTCGAATTGGTCCGGTGCTCTTTTACCTTGGAAAATAATACAGTTACCCCATGGGGAGTTAGCTGCACCTACGAATGATATCAATACTACCGTTGCTTTAGCCTTGCTCACGTCAGTAGCATATTTCTATGCAGGTCTTTCTAAAAAGGGATTAGGTTATTTCAGTAAATACATTCAACCGACTCCAATTCTTTTACCCATTAACATTTTAGAAGATTTCACAAAACCTTTATCACTTAGCTTTCGACTTTTCGGGAATATATTAGCTGATGAATTAGTAGTTGTTGTTCTTGTTTCTTTAGTACCTTTAGTGGTTCCTATACCTGTGATGTTCCTTGGATTATTTACAAGTGGTATTCAAGCTCTTATTTTTGCAACTTTAGCGGCGGCTTATATAGGCGAATCTATGGAGGGCCATCATTGACTAGTTTTCGAAATAGTCTCTTTTTTTTTTTTAGCTTAGAATAACGCAGTGTATGCGTAACTAAAGATAATTCACTTAGGAAACATCAATATACAAATAGAAATAGACAAATACGGGATATACGACCAAGAGTCATAGAAAAAAAATTCAGATATTGGGGAATTGTAAAAAAGGAAAGAGATCAAAAAGATCTTTTTCCTAAAATTCATGTTTGGCTTTATTATATCATACTCCTCCCAATGAATATTATCATTCTATTGTTTTGTTCATTCAATTCAAATATTCAAATATAAGGAGTCATTATTTGAATAAAAATTCTTAATATAAAAATTCTTATAGTATCATAGTATCACAATTTACACGGCGTGTGATTAAAAAAAAAAAAAGAAAAAGAAAGATGCTTTCTAGAATGATTCCCATTTCAGTTGATTTTATTCAATTCAACAATTGACCAAAAGAAAATATTAATAAAGAATTAAATAATTAAAGTGAATGACCTTACCGGAATAAAATACTTATGTTTATTTCTATGCAATGATTCGCCAAACGAGATTCATAAAAAATGGGTTGATTGGGAGAGGGGAACAGAATTGGGTATATGGGATCTAATGACTCTAAGCCAACTCTTGTGTATGGTTCCAAGAATGATTCTAGAATACGATTGACTTTAAGATACGAATAGTTTGAATCTAAGATATGAATAGTTGGTTTACGTTATGGAAGAAAGACATGTATATATGATATTAGATATTGATAGTTATATATCAACTAAAGATATATCTAATCCACCCTACTATTGTGAACTTAGATAGAGATTCCAATAGAAATTCTTCGGTTTCGTCTTTGCCTGTGAATTGAATGTGAATGAATAAAGCGATGAAATAAAGAAAACTAACGAACGAAGAATTAAAAAAGGGTTTGGAAAGAAGAAATGGAAGAACAAAAGTCGTATGGATTCACAAAAATCCTGTGGATCGGAACTAAAAAAGAGATATCAAAGTAACTTTTATGGTTTAATACTAATATTATTATTACTTCAATTCCGAGTTCTTAGTTATTTCGACTGGATGAATCTTAGCGATGGAATAATTAAGTCATAATTCATTGGACGATTGTATCATTAACTATTTCTTTATTTTAGTGCGAGGAACTTATCATGAATCCACTGATTTCTGCCGCTTCTGTTATTGCCGCTGGGTTGGCCGTCGGGCTTGCTTCTATTGGACCTGGAGTAGGTCAAGGTACTGCTGCGGGTCAAGCTGTAGAAGGTATCGCGAGACAACCCGAGGCGGAGGGAAAAATACGAGGTACTTTATTACTTAGTCTGGCTTTTATGGAAGCTTTAACAATTTATGGACTGGTTGTAGCATTAGCGCTTTTATTTGCGAATCCCTTTGTTTAATCCTATAAATATGCAAATTACGTATTTTTTTTTAGTCTATCTAAAAGAGGAGATAATATGAAAAATATAACCGATTCTTTCGTTTCCTTGGTTCGCTGGTCATTTGCCGGGAGTTTCGGGTTTAATACCGATATTTTAGCAACAAATCCAATAAATCTAAGTGTAGTCCTTGGTGTATTGATCTTTTTTGGAAAGGGAGTGCGTGCGAGTTGTTTATTTCAAGAATAGGCTGGATCCAACCAGCTGTACTTTTTTTCATTATAACTAGATCGAAAAAGGTGCACGATTCCGCGAATTACTTCTGAATCAATTTCAAATCATATTTAAGAACCATAGCATTTCGTGATTCATTGGTAAATCTACTTTGATTCTCTATCAACCAAACCAATAGTGGGGGGTCATTAACATGGTTAAAGCTAAACCAAACTGTTTGAAGTCCAGACGCAGCATGGTACTCTTTCTACTACTCTATTAATATAGAATAGAAATGTTTGCAAAATGAATAATTGGAATTTGTGTTTTTTTTTCGATATAAAACACTCATGTCGATAAAATTATTTGAGCCTTTTCTTTTATTGGAATGCAAAATATTTGAAATATTTCAATCAACCGCTTTTTATGCTGAATCGGTGACCTGTGTATAATATAAAGTAAGAAGAATTCTTTGGATTTGACGAAAAAAAGAAACAACTTTGCTGACAATTCAATATTTTGGTTTTGTTCCGTCAGAAGAGTCCTCAAAATATTCTGGTCTTGGATTAGTGATTAGTCGCGACATCTTGGAATATGAATAGAGAAGAGAGGTAGAGGATAGGCTCATTACATTAAAAAAAAAGATATGGGAATTGCCCCCATACTTAAAAAGTTGAAGTAATTGAGTGTGAGAGCCAAATGAATCGAAAAATTCATGTTTGGTTCGGGAAGGGATCATGTAAGTTTTGAGATGAATGGAAAGATAATCTACTTTCATTAAGTGATTTATTAGATAATCGAAAACGGAAGATCCTGAATACTATTCGAAATTCAGAGGAACTGCAGGGGGGGGCCATTCAACGGCTGGAAAAAGCCCGGGCTCGCTTACGGAAAGTCGAAAGGGAAGCGGATCAATTTCGAGTGAATGGATACTCGGAGATAGAACTAGAAAAATTGAATTTGATTAAGTCAACTTATAAGACTTTGGAAGAATTAGAAAATTACAAAAATGAAACCATTCGTTTTGACCACAAAAGGGCGGTTCAGCAAGTCCGACAACAGGTTTTCCAACAAGTTTTAAAAGGAGCTCGAGGCACTCTGAATAGTTCTTTGAACAAGGAGTTACATTTACGTACCATTAGTGAGAATATTGACACGTTTGAGGCGATGGCAGAAATAACTGATTAGTCCTTTTCCTGTAGGCATTGTTTTTTTTTTCTTTAACTAAAAATAAAAAACTAAAAAAAAATTATACTCATGCTAACAATTAGAGCCGACGAAATT